CCTTTCCTATTACTTGAAAGTCCCTATCGAATGAATATTAGATCAAATAAAGAGGAATTAGGTCATAAGAGTTGTGTATAGCAACTAGCTAATAGTAATCTAGCTAATATAGATAGAATATAGCTGTCGATAAATGAGCTTCCCTTCTCTTTCTAGCTGCCATAGAGATCAAATAGAATTATATGAAGTCTAGCTCCTATCTTCTTTGCTTAGTGAGATTCTCTTTTGTCTAGCCTTTCACTTTCCTAACCTAAATAGTAAATAGGCTTTTTTTCTTTTCACGTTAGCGTCAACTACCGCGTGGACGAGTCTGGGAAGGGATAGCATGTAAGAATATAAGTCAAAATACATATATACTACTATAGCTGTAGTTGCTAATAGAAATAGATAAGAACGCTGTAAGTAATCTATATAATAGATAATTAGAATTCTTTAAGCTGTTATTGTTATATAGTAGTTGTAAGTAATTGCAGTTAACAACAACTTTTTCATTTTCCGGGAAAAATGCATTAAAAAGATATTAATTATAATAAATCAACGAGAAATTCGAAAGTAGCCTCTCTCCCTGTTCGAAGTAGGAAAGCGAGGGGAAGAAAAGAAGGGTTTGGTAGCTTCACTGTTGCTTAAAGCTCCTTCTCCAACAAGCGATTCTTCTTCATTCAATAGCTGCAGCCTAGTTGTCCAATTCCTAGCCTTACTCCGTAGATATCTTGCTACGACGAATGGAATGCCTTGTTCTCGAATAAATCGTTTTTCAGCTAGAGATAGAACCAGAACGGGAGCTGCTTTAGCCTTATGTTAGAGAATCCGCCCGGTTTCAGGAAGACTCCATTCGCTTCCTTTTTCCTTAAAATAAGAAGTGGTGCTCCTCCATCTCAAGCGGGTCTGTCGCTCACGTGAGCGACAGTGATAGATCTATCACTTCAGGGGGGGAGTTCCGTTATGAGTGAGGAGCGAATGCCCTATTTTTCAAAGGTCATGAGCTCGCGGGCTTTCTTTCGTTGATCAGGAACCTCGCCCGCCATAGCTGAAGTGCATCCATTCCTTCGTATTGCTCCCCCTGACTGCAATTTCGCTTGTTCATTAGGGCTCTAGGGAGGGGCCTCGCTTCAGTCGCTCTTCTAAGCGCTCGCAACAGTTGTTACTGATTACGCACTCGCTGCTCTTATCGCTCTATCTTTTGGTCCGACTCTACCTAGATGAGACTCTTGAGATGGGAAAGGTCCTACTCTTGATTGAAATGGGGCTACTCCTTGCTTAGTTAGCTCGTTCTTGAGTTAGCTCTTTGTCTTGTACTTGTAGCTACTACCGATATGCTATGCAAGTGGTAGAAGTGGTCCTACTAATTCAGCACTCAGCTTCCTCAGGGCTTGGAAGACCCTTCGCTAGCGAGGCAGCTGTTACAGAGGAAGAATAAGAGGCAGGGAGTACCGAACCGAGGAGACAAAGACAACTATGTAAAGCTTAGACCGTCGCGTATACTGCTCCTCCTTTTGGTAGCTCTCTCTTCAAGCACTCCTTCTTGAAAGAACAACTCTTCCCACTCAAGCACTACTTGTGCTATGAAAGTAATCTTTCTACTAAACGAAAGGAAAGCCATACAACTGCTTATGACCTGTTATGACCTGCTACAGCTACTACTACAGCTATGCTTGCTATGTTATGAAAAGGGTACACTACACCTGTTCAACAACGGTTGAAAAGTGACACAGCAGCTAAGCTATCAAAGCGATACACCTGCTCTATTGTCGAGAAGAAAGAAGTCCCAAGGAGAAAACCCTAATCTTGAAGGGCTCGAAAAGGCTTTCTTATTTATTCATTCCAGAACAGGAACTTCACTCATACTGAAAGACGGAAATCGACCTTGCTGCATTCCTCGAGGAAGGAAGAGCGGGATGAGTGCCAACTACTAATGCTAATGGAAGCTCCTTTATTGCTCCTGCAACTCTCGAACTATAGGAAGGAAAGCACCCACCCGGAGAACCGAAAATACCAACCAATAGTAGCGAGCCTTTTGGAGGCCTTTCCGGTATCCAATCCTTTCGGGAGTAAGACAAAGCAATCTCCTATTAGGTATTCTGCACCTTGATCTGTGCCGCTCCCTTCGCTGCTCTATCTTCCATGCCAATCCGATAGCTCTCATCGTAGGAGCCTTTTTAATATCTTTGGTGCCTCCCTCCTAGTCTATGTTAGTAGCGAGCCTACTTACTTTCTTCTCAAAGCATTGACCTATCATTCCGATTCTGTGCAGGACTCTTTGGCACTCAATTCCTCCTTTGACTACTTTCATTAGGAACGGAACGAGTAATCGAAGAAGAAGATTGTCTAGTCATCATACAGTCGGGGGAAGACTATCAGTGACCGAGCTTCTAATTGGTATTGGATTTGAACTCCCGAGATTTCCTTTTAGTCGTGAGTGTCGTCCTCCTAAAATAAAAAACTGGCATCTCATATAGATGCATTTTCTTCTAATTGACTTTTCTTTCTGAGACGACTAGTCAAATTGAAAAAGTTGCAACTTATATAGCTATAGCTGAAAAATGTTGTAATTTCATTTCCTAGGAGAAGTTTGAATCCCTTTGACACCTTATGAAAAGAAAACGAAAATGGTTATTTATGCCCTCAGTGAAAAAACCTATCATCAACATTCTACTATACTACGTATAGTAGTTGGTAATCTATAGATAGTGCCATGCTTTTGACGATTATGGGCCCTGAAATATTAGAAACAGGAGAAGAATACCGAGCGTTCTTGGAATTGGAAGGCGAGGTGCCGAGGCGTCGATGGTACAGAGAGGTCGAGGGGAAGAATAGAAAGAATAATCCGGCTCACAACCTTTAAGTTAAGAGAGCCACGGCCGATGTGAGGAAAGGACCCCAAGCCCCACCAAGAAAGGATAAGGGTCGAGATTAGGGCACATTTGACGGAGAAGCCGCTAGAGCGCGTTTTCAGGCAGGGGTGCCCCGCTCTAATTGTGACCCTTGAAAGCTTGAAAAATTTGTAAAGATCCCGATCTTACTAGTGATATGTGGGACAAAGATCGTTATAAGTTTTCCAAGTTGCCAAGAAAAAGTTCCTTTGCACGAGTAAGAAAGCGATGTCTTTTCACGGGTCGCCCCCGTTCCATATATAAGTTCTTTCTAATTTCTCTTATCGTCGTGGATTAGCATCTCACGGTTCTTTGATAGGCATAAAGAAATCGTTTTGGTAGCAACCACCAAACCAATAGAACAAGGGTTAGCTCTGCAGCTGGTCCATAAGCAAGGTAAGTAGATCCATTACCGGCCGGCTCCGGACCGTCAAAGACCTAACGGAGTAACCCCTTATTTATCTCGGATCGGAGATGCTAACGGGGCTGGGAGACCTCTCTACCGCCTCTGTCTATCTCCTGTCAAGCCCAGACATAGACTACGTTACGTACAGGGTAGTACTCTTGAAAAGAAAGAATATCACCGCGTGAACATAACATTAAGTTATATTCATAACTTACCCGAGGGATCGACCACTATTCTAAATAGAGTAAGGCGGAGAACTGTTGTTCATTGGAGCACCGGAGTGCGGAGGTTGTTCCCATCATTGAAGTCAGAGTGTGGGACCCCGCCCTTCGAATGAGAAAGACAAAAAAGCCCTTAGTTTTGTTGGAAAAATCAACGCAAATCTGATCTTTCTTTTCTCTCGAGCTAGAACTTTCTTCAATTATCTCCTTTAGAAAGCTGCGAAAGGCCCGGCCCTGAGCATCCCTTTTTCTCGAATGAAAGACCCTCGCCCCGCTTCCTATTCATTTGTGGGTCGGGACTCGAGGGCCTTTTTTCTCAATTTCAAGAATCTCCCAACCGACAAATCTGTAGCTCAGGTGACTGACAGCCTCCCTCTCGCCTAAATGAAATGGGATGAATCAATAAGCTTTTTAATTGATTCAGGGCGCAGCGAAGCCAAATTCAATCAAGGCAAGGGGGACTTACTTTTCCTGACACTGAGTCATCCTATTCAAATTTAGCTATGCTAATGGAACAGGAAAAGTTTTCAGATGATATGGATCCCAAGAGATGAGCGAGAACCTCCAATTGTTTAGGGGTCTAGCTCTGTCCCGCTTGGTGTGGTGGACGAAAGATTCTCTCCTTTTAGAATTCTTTTTCCCACACGCCTTTGCCCTCTTTCACCGAAGAGGAAATAAGAATCTTCCAAAGAGACCTAAATTTTCATTAGATTCATTCCTAAGCTTGCTTTGTTCCAGAAAGATGATCAGTCCGAGAGGGTTTGGAGAGAAGAGAAAGCGGTCCAAATCTCTCTGATTTGATCACCGAGCAGTCGGACGACTTTTCAGTAACCCAGGATTACCTTGTAGCTTTCTTCTCTTATGATATTAAGAGTTAGAACAGGATGGGATGGCTAGGCCTGATCTCTTCCCTTTCGTCCCTGACAACCAAGCAAGGTTGCTTTTTACATTCTGACTAGCCCAGCCCTCTCAAATTCAAAAAATAACCGTTTCTCAACAAATCCTCTTTTCATGCCTCACCAAAAGACATCCACACCTCTTTTAGGGGAGGAGAAGAGGAAGTCTAGGAGTCAAAACGATGTGGAACTTCTATATCTAAGATTTAAATAGAGAATAGACGCTCTTGCACGCTGAGCGGGCTTCACTCACTAGTCAGCGCTTTCGAACTCTCCCTTGAATCCATTCACTGGTGTCCCTTAACAAATGGCCACTTCGTTCACTTAGACACTCAAAAGGTCTAAGATAGGAGGATCACCAATTTAACTTCCGGAGGCTTAGATAATGCGTTCTTTGGCACTTTAAGCCAATCAACGTAGGATTACCTCGCTGTCTAAACTTTTTCCATTCCATAAGAAATAACTAGAACTACTAGCCAGCCTAATCTCTATTATTTGCTTTTGCTTATCATTCATTGCCGAAAGAAAGAAAGAAGAAAGAAAAGATAAGAGCTTGAAAACTAGCCTTTTTTTTTTATTTTAAAATAAGATATGCTTGCCTACCTCATCTGTTAAGAGCTTTACCGAAGGAGCAAGAAAAGGGATGCGCTAACTCGCAACGGCTTTCGCTAACGGCGCTCCATCCTTCCTGATGAAGCTTTTGAGAAATCTATGGTCTTAGCCGGAAAAAGAAAAAGAGAGAGAACGAATGGTCTCGAAGACCGAGTACCCAACCGGGCAAGAAAGGAACTCGCCCTTCACCACCAAGAGATAAGAGCTGATTGCTGGAGGAAATGAAACTGCTGATAGACCTTCACTTCAATCCCTACTAGCCTCAGGACTTCAACCCTTATCACTCCAACTCGACTCGCTCCAAGAGAGAAGAAAAGAAAGTCCATTAAGAGAACAATCCATATTCTAGACTTTGACTAGAGTGCTTTCTGGCTTACTTGATACTGCATAAAAAATGTAACTAGATGGCTTACCCCCACCCCAATAGAAGAAATCTATGCCATAGAAAGAAAAGATATCTCTATAGCCCTAAAGGAAATCAAATTCTCTATTACTCCTATTGATATTGCTCGTCCAGAAGAGAAGGGAGAAGGCGTTTGGAGATGGCACCGGGCTCCTGCCTAGCTTCCTGAAAAGAACGTTGACCTATTAGCAATGCCGGTAATAGGGAAATAAGCATGGGCGGAGAGAAGTTCAATTGAAGAAAAAGAATACCTGGCAAAGAAAGGCCCAACCCCGGAAAAGTCAAGTAGAGTAGAGGCCAGTTCAAGCCCTAGCCCGGGGAAGAGAGCGAATCAAGTACGAGCTTTCTACTTCGACTTTTCGGTTTCACCTATGTCTCGCTACTGGATTCCGAAGCCGCCGGTAAGGGATGAAGATTCAAAATAGGCGGTACAGCTTACAGTGTTTAGTATTCGTCTGCATAAATTCTCTTCTCGGTGTGGGCTTGCAAGAATGAAGTAGTAATAAGTCCTCGAATCGGGAAATGAGCTAAAGGAAAGATTTTTATAACCGGAAGTCTCTTTCATGAGCTCAGCTTTAGTGCCACGTTCAAGCTCAAAGCGGGTATGAACTCATACTAGTTAGCGTGGATTGGGTCCTCTTAGCTTCGGCCAGTAAATAAAAGAGCTGGGAGTTCGCAAACAGTCATACCAGAGTCAGCCGGAAAACAAACATAGAAGGATGTGCCCCGGCGGGACGAAGGCAAGGAGAGAGCCCGGTGCATCGAAAGCAGGAATACAGTCATCAGGTAGGTAGGTAAGCAAGCCGCTAACCAAAAGCTCGAAAAAATGAAGTTCTTTATCCTAGGTAGGTCTATACTTACGAGATTTGCCAAACTAATGCCCTATAAAATAAAAAAAGAAAAGAAGGCAAGTAAATGTTCACAACGGATTTACCTAAAGCAGTAAGAGTAAGCCCAAGTCGGGGAAGAAAGAGATGGAAGAACTGATGCCGTAGCAGTATAAACCCCTTTCTCCCTTCTTTGCGGAACTACTTCACCGGCTACTTACTTGAGATGAGAGCCCAATTACCCCTTTCGCCGTCTCCCTAGCCTAGGCTTACCTTTCGCTTCCTTCCCTTGGGACTGCCTAATCAGATCCCTTGCCTTCCCTAAACAGATCTGAAGAGAGGCATTAAACAGAAGAGGTAGAAGGCCCAGCTTTGTCAGCATCTTCTTACCAAGCTTACCGATCGAGCCGCTAACCAAGACTTTGAACTATTTCGATCTCCGAATTTTGTCTGGTAATAGAATGGGGCGGCTTCCTGTTGAGAGTGTTTATCTTTCGATAGCTTAGATGGAAATTCCGAACTGCAGCTTACCTTTTTAAAGCATTTCTTTTCCTTCTTCCGGCTGGCACTCTGTTTCTACTTTTCCTTGGCGGCCGCCCTTCGAGGTTAACTCTTTACGGAAACTGTCTTCGCTTCTTGGCCCTCCGAGGCCTACTCTTTCTGTTCCCTTTCCCTCACAGTTTGCATTCTATTCCACTTCAAAGGCTTTCAGTTCCAAGCCTGCCGGGTAATTAGGGTAAGAGGAGTGAAGTGAGAAGGATGGGCTAGCTCTGCAGTTGTTGTACCTTCCCCCTCTCCTTTAAAGGCCATCGGTACAGACCTGGCTCTGTGTCTCTTCTCTTCAAAGAGTTCTTTTTCGTGATCCTGCTGAAAGATGGGTCTAGAACCAGCACCCGTGATTAGATATTAGATAGCGCGCTTCCTTACAAGCCCTTACCGGCCTCAGGATATCGAGATTCTCTTAAGCTAAAAGGGCATCCCAATGGATCTTTAATCAAGAGGCCCTTCTGGATCTACTGGTTGGCAAGATGTTATTCATTCGATCTTAAGTTTAAGTCTGCGACCGCCAGTACTTACTCAATATCGTTTGATTCAGACCGGGTACGGTGCAGCCATATTTGGCTTGCTTGCCACAACCCTTTCCTTCCAACCGATAAATCAAGTCGGGATTTACACCAAAGTCTCAAATCGGGCGTATGAGCAGGAATCAGAATATTTTAAGAGTACTCCCTCAGGCCCAGAAATGGACACTGACCTTCTCTTAAATGAGGTCGTAGTTTCCGTTCATGGTTCCTTAAATTAAATGGTGATTGATTCACATTCCCGAAGCTACTTTCCCAATCATTGAGGAGATAAGAGAAAGGGAGATTGACCCAAAATGAAAATCTGGAATGAGTCGTAGGCTGTAGAAGCTTACCTGCTGTTTAGCGGTATGTCATAGACAGCGAGACGTCACGGCCCTTCATCAATTTGGGGTAAGAGACCCTTCGTTGAGCTCGAAAACATGATAGAATCCGATGTTTAAGCACGGAACGATTCCTCTTCTGGTGAGTCAGATTTAAGTCTTAGTTGTCTAGCTTGTGGCCCAAGACCCCCTGGAACTCCGTCTCTGAGCATAGGTCGTATATCCCTCTCCTACGATGCCAAGTTTTGGTTTTGTCGCCTCATTGTACTATAGTATAGGCCCTTCTCACCGAAGTCTTTCCCACGATTTTCATTATCTTAGAGTCGCCTTGGAGGACTCCTTTTGCTTTCTCCTACCCGGAGTAAGGGCGCCATCAGTTAGCTTCGGATCGCACTTGACTTTGCTATCAGCCACGGTAGGCTTTTTAGAAACCACTGAGTCGTGTCGGGCTTTTAATCCAGTCGTTGTTCTGCTTTGGCGATCAGGTAACACCGAATGGGGACGGTAAACTGCGAACTTTGCCAGTATTCGTTGCTCGGTTGACTGGAACCCCGCACAACAACAAAACGGAACTATAGACCTCTCTTCTCTAGACCGGACTGCCTCAATCACGTCCGGATTCAGTCAATAGCAAGGGAGGCGGAGATAACTTCATCCTTGCGCTAGGCGAGGATTTCTTTATCACCAAAGCATTTCTCGCTTTCTAAAAGCCCATAGTCGAAAAGCGAGGAAGCGATCCGAAAAAGGCATTTTATTATAAGCTAAGCTGGAAACGGCTGACCCCTTGCTCTATTCCTTACCCAGGCAGGAAGAACGAACTCTTGTCAAGACGAAAGCTTGGGCAGGAACAAGAACAACCATTTCCTTTCAAGAAGGATGAGCTCATCCGGAAAGTCATTCTTTGGCCAGTAGCTTCAGCTAAGTTTAGCTTAGGTCCATCAATCAATACATGAAAAGAAAGAGAGGAAGCTAGATTCGATTCGTTAAGCTGGAAAGACGAACCACCAGCTATAGCAGGTCTTCTCCTTAGGCGGGAAAGAAAGGCCAATAGAAGCAGTTAGCCTTAATCCCATACTTCGTTATTCTCCTGATCTACTAAAAACAGATGTTTGACGGATTTCTTCTACGTCGTCTCCAGTGATGATGAGGTCATCCACAAACACTATCGCCAACTTACCCTCTCGAGCTTTGACAAACAAGCTGGAATATGCTGGAGCCACTAAAGACTTTGTACTACAAACTCTGCTATCTTGCCATACCACTTGGTGCTTCTTGCGAAAAGGAAAATTCTTTTGAAAGAAAGGGAACGAGTGGAAGACTTGTAGCGAGAGGAACGTAGTCACTCTACTGATAAGGAGAGGATGGGAAGATGCTCGAGCGAAGCGAGAGGGCTGAAAGTGCTCTACCGACAGGTAGAGGGAGAGGGGCACTTATTCGACATTTTCTTTTTAGGGGGTTTACTTTACAGGCTTATCTTGAAAGAGGTAAGGGGAGACTTTTGCCGATTGAGAGACATAAGTTTTTTAGTAGAGATAGATAAGGCCGTCCGAGAATGCCATCTTAATACGAGTAGCAAATTGCCATCCTACACCGGTTAATGATCTTCAAAGATGCCTTAGAGTTCTTAATAGTGGAAGTTTCTTGACTAATACTAGACTACGAAAGTGAGTGGATAAGGCAATAAGAAAAGAAAAGCACAAAAACTGCATAGAGCATACCATACAGAAAAGAGAATTGGTTGGATGAGATAGCTAACTAGGGCACTCATAAGTAATCAAGGTTCTGCCGCCTACGGGTGACGTGGTTCTTCGGCGACGCCAAAACAAAGACCAACGGTAGAGAGGAAGGAAAGGAACTTTACAGGCAGATAAGGGAGGCCCCTAAAGAAATAAAGATTCATAAGAAAGGAGAAAGTAAGAAAGTGAAGCTTTTCAGCTTCCTCCATTCCCGATAACTGGTCCCTGCCTTCGAGATGAGACCGGGCAGGCACATTTGTCTCAAATAAAACTCCAAGATAGATGGACCAGCTTATATCTCCTCGCCGCAACAAGCACCGTTTAGACAGATCAGACTGATTTAGTGAAGTATGCCATCAGTAGCAAAAGCAAAGGAGGAAGCGTAGGAGAGCTTTTAAATCCTTAGTTTCAGAAAAGGTTACCCCTTTTCTTTTTGAGGAGCTCTTATTAAAGTAAAGCATTTCGTCGAGAGATGGGATTTATACCCAGTCCCAGGCAAGCAGTAGGAGTAGCAGGCACTGGTCTTGACGAATAAGAGGGTGGTTTAGCGTTGCCCAGTGAATCAATAGTCGTGATATCCAGGAATGGAATTGATGCTAGAGACTGTGAGGGAGCATAGTAGACCTTCGCGAAAGGAAGATTTGCATTTTAATGTCCCAAGAGGAGCCTTCGACGAGCGCTTTTGAGAACAGAGGGTACAGACAGATGCCAAATGTCTTAGAGAAGGAGCTGTTTTCGCCTTATCCGCATAGGTTGTTGCTAGGCTCTTTGATAGAATAATGGGGCCGGTCTTATTTCTGTTGATGCAAGGAAGTGACATAGGTCAATCAGTCCCGCCATTCCAGATTCAAGCAAAAAAACCTATCGAGTCTCCGATCTGGAGAAGGAATGCTAGTGCGCGAGCTCTTCTCTTCTTTTGAGAAGAGAGGTTTTTCCGCCAGCAAGCATTAGATTTTAAGCCGATTTTGTCCATTTTAGCAGATTAAGATAGCAGCAGAAGACATTTTGTTCAGTTTAGGCAGCTTTCAGTCCTGGGAAAGGAAGGTAAGGTGAAATACCGTGGCATGCCTTATATAAGACTGTAAGCGCACCTGTCATTAAGTATGTCAGTTCCTTCCCGGACTCCCAAATCTGATCCTACACAAGGACGGATGAGTCTTCTACCGGCTCTTACTCTATACTGGTATAGAGCAATAAGAATGTCAGCCAATTAGCAAAGATCAAGCGAACTCACTCAACCGTACTACACCAAAGACTTAACATACCCAAAAAAGAAGACCAAGCAAGAAGAATTTCGCCTACCTGGCCTTGGCGTCATGTTCACTGCTACTGACATATGATACTAGCCATCCGTTTGTTTTCTCTTATTCAAGCCTAGCACTTTTTGTTAAATACGAAACTATATCTCCAGTAAGACACGAGCGGCAATCCCTATCCTCGGGCGCGTGAGAGAACGAACGAGAGCATTAAGCCAATATGAGCCGGTCCCATCCAGCAGTTTCCGTGACGGAAAAAGTGGCATCGTTGACTCCAGAGAAGTAAGCGAAGGACCATCGGTAAGCAGCTCCGGTATCCGCACGCGGTCTAGTTAGTATTAGCAGTCTCCGTCTCAGTAGCATTTCTTATGACAGCGGCAGAAGCCCCTACTCTCTAAAGCTCTATAAGTGAGCATTTCGGGTGTGAAGGAACGGCATCGCCTTATTTAATAGGGGGGGGACGATTCTATCCGTTCGAGTCTAGGTCTACCGGGTCCTCTGAATAACTCTAGCGAGAAGAAAAGAGATGGGCCAGCAAAGGACTGAGGTAGGAGACGGGAAGGGTAAAGAGAAGGGGCCGTCTTGGTGCGTAACAGAGCTTTCCTATCGACGATCTTTCTCGGTGCATAAGCGAGGCTTAGCGTTCGAAGTCTCGCATAAGCAAGAAAGCCAGTAGACCGTCGAATAGCCTGTACGAAAGGACTTTTGAAGAGGATTTGACTAGAGTATCCAATCCATATAAAATCTTGTACGCAAGTTGGTACAGCGCTTTCGCAAAAAAGAAATTTCGCTCATCTGGTCTGCCCTGCCCGGTCACTCTCCTGCCTGTGTATCCCATGCCCGGTGTCGTTGATCTGTCTGATGGGAGAGATCAACCAATTCCTTTATTTCAATGTGTTGTATCCTCTCCAGAGGTGGAGTTCTCTCTATTCAATAGATCATTTCCTGCCCGGAGAGAGCTCTATTTATTTACGTTATTCCGATCTCCCAGTAGCGCAATCATCAAGCTCACCTCACCGCATTCATAGAGGTCCTTCGCTTTAGCTTACCACCTACGTGATCCAAATTCAAAGACTGTAGCTAACCTGTGATTAATGTAGAAAAGGTTTTTCACATTATAATAGCTAAAATAGCTATGCTCATCTACATCAGTAGTTGTGTTGCTTAAAGCTTTAGTTAGACAGTTAGCTCAGAAGCAAAGTAGCAAGGCATATCAATAAACTTTTCCAACTCAATCAGTAATTAGCATAGAGAAGAACCTAATTCAAAAGAAGCTGGGACATTAAACAAGCATTTTTAAGACCTTCTGTAAAGTGACGGTTTAGGCTTGAATAGAGCGACGGAATGGATTGCTGCTCCCGCGCTTACCCCAATGGACCACTTAGAAGAGACCGAATCGGATGACTTGAAAGCGGAAAAAGCAACTTTAGCCGACAGATGGAACACCTTCTAACCTAAAACACTAAGAGGGAATGGAAAGAAAGCTTGCACCGCTAAACTGGAAAGCGAATGGATAAGCATTCCATCCTACAACAATCAAGGCTAGGTAACTCACTAGGCAAAGAAGAAGCAGCTAGTCTTGTTTACATAAGCCCTTCTCAGGGAAGAGAAAGAGATGAAGCTACAGACCTAAAGAGAAGAAAGATCTCCCTCTGATCTGACAAAGAAAAAAGGCTGTTGGGACTTCAATCGGTACGTCTTTCTCACCTCAATCAGTCTTTAAGTTAAGGAAGGAGAGTACTGAGCAGCTCACGACACGAAAAAGAAATAGCATAACGAATATCCGAAATGGAAGCTGCAGCCTCTTTCGCAACTCGAGGAGATGCCACGCTTGTTAAAGAGTTTGAGTAGCCGACTGACTTTAGTCTGACTAAAAGGACTTCCTTTACTTTAGGAAAAGCAAGGGGAAGAGGGGCCTACCCCAAAGCAAGGACAAGGGCTCCAAAGAACCTTTCGTATTCAAAGTAAAAGAAGAAGGGAGGGGGTTTACATGGATAGGTCGCAGAGAATGAGAAGATACCTCCCCCTCTCTTATCTTAGAAATGGCGTTCTAGGGGGAATTAGACCAGAGCATACCAGATTGAATGTAACGAAGAAAGTGCAAAGTCACTAGTCCCGCTAATATTTTATATTAGAATCGGGTTATCATGGAAGGTATGAATTCTCTTTAGCCTTCGAGCCTGAAGCTAGACAAAAAAAGAAGAGAGGGGCAGGGGACTGTATTTAATGAAAGTGTAATGCTGTCCAAGGAAAATGACTCGTGTGGTACTTCACAATGGAGGTGTCCTAATCAAAAGATTACCTTCTCTATCCGCGAAAAAGAAATGAGATTCCCTTACCCAGTTGTGCGTTAAGCGATTGCCATTCCAGCAGGTACATTATAAAGAAAGAAGATAGATTCCCCTCCCGAAGATCAGTCGGCTATCCAATTCCGGGTTGGCTATCCAGTTTTCGTCCCTTACCCGGTATGTGTTGAAAAATGAAAATCCTTTGGTTAGAAAAAACCTCCCTTGGGACAGAAGAACGGGAAATTAGAATCCGGTTCTGTTCTATCGATAAAGGAATTGGATTCTACTACCTTTGATACGTGGGCGATCAAGTCAGATGCCTGCTTCTTTCTGTCGGCTCTGGGTCTTAGGGAATTCTCTTACACTCCCGTAGGACAGTAGGCTTCTTACCGAGCGGGAAAGGGTTTTAATAAATTAGATTCCTTGTACAGAGAAAAGAACTCTATATGCTCTTGCGGTAGTCTTGATCAATCGACTCTCCTACCTAAATCATATCAATTATAGCGCTTATGCACTCGAAACGAAAGAGGTTATTACCGGGAGAGCCCGCGTACTGCACAGTACTTTAGTTGACAGTGACAGCTATCTGAGTCAGATTAGAAATGAGTATCCCCAGCGGTTCAGTTGTGGGTAGTGGGGAGGTCCCTTCAGTTTTGGGCAGGCTGGTGCCGGTCCCCTTATGGTCTAAGTCCTTTTCTTACTTTTAAAAGAAAAAAAAATGGGTTGGGGGAAGAGGGATTTTCCAAGTGATTCGATTGATAGGATTTGGTATGATACTTATGAGATCGATGAGATTGATATTCAAAAATTTCTTCTTAGAACGTATTGATTTGACCCCGTAAGCGGGACCACCACCCCATAGCATGTTGCCGCCAGAAGCAGAACCCCGTATTTCTTCTAGCAAATCTCCTAATTGTTCCAGAGCAACTAGAAATAGATTCTTTAACCAGAAAGAATTCAGTTCAGATGTAGGATACCTATCCAGAAGTTTTCGCAACTCAATCATGTATGATGGAATCATCAAAGATTTGACCTTTTCGAACTCTGTCTGTAACTCACTATAGGCTCGGGAAACAAAGAGAAGATGTGTACGAACGAGATATCCTGCAACAAGAAGAAGGAAAAGGATTGAATAAAGGAACTCTCGAACATTTGGCGATCTCAGACGTGTCGATATCAATGGTGGTTCATTATTTCGATGATCTTCGGACAGAAGAAGATTATGTAAACACTTACTCGAAATCTCACTTATCAGATTCCATTGTGTCTTTCTTGACTTTTGGGTAAACCCAACCCGAATGGGAAGAAGAGGGAGGGAAACTGTTCGCAGAAGATCAAGCTACTCAAATCAGAACTGAAATCCTAGACGATAAAGGTAAAAAAGATATATAGGGTTAGGGAAAACCTTAGATTCAATCCAACTTATAATCCAAGAACCAAAAGAATATTCGAGGAGAAGGGTCCGAAGGAGAAGATCGAAAGAAGGAGAGAGGAGTCTTCAAGTAAAGACTCGAATGCTTTAGCAGAGACAAAAACAAAAATATCTCCAGGTTTCAAAATATTTGGTTCAAAAGGACCAGGATAAAATCAAGTATCGGAGAATCACAAAATACTGGATTACCGTCTTACTGTCTTTCCTTGATGACTCGGATCAATGAGACAAGGAGTTACTCAGAGCTGTAGTTAGGGCCGGGACCCCTTCTCAACGACCCAGTAGAGAGAGGAAGATTAGGGAATTTCTTTCCTTAGTAGTTAGCACTTTGCCTCTTTTACTCTGAGCAGAGAAGGAGCTGTGAGGAAGAAAAAAAAGGCCATTGACTACCTCAGACCTTGCCCGCATATCCACCTTCAGCATTTGGTACTGAGGAGAGCCAGCCATTAAGTTAAGCACACACCCAAGCTAACATGCTTATCGTTTCACTTGGAATAATTGTTTATAGGTAAGGTAACTATCGAAGTAATGGGCCGGTGGGGAAGGGGCTTAGAACCAGCTCTAGCAAGAGAGCGAAGGGAGGAGGTGGGTCACACAGTATAGATAGCTAGAGAAGCTAGCTTTGAAACATAGGGAAGGAATCTCAACTTACAAATGCTCTATTTGAAGGGTTCTCTATCAGAGCTTTTAACGCGCGTTGAGAAAGCAGTTCAGGTGTAACTTGACGAGCGTGTATAAGCCCATTCAAAGACATGCGGACAACATCGAAGGTTAAGCGAAGGTGCATGCGGAGTCCTCAGGTAAGGATTGAACCGAGTGATTGGGAAGGTTGTCATACCGTTGAAACAGGGCTAAACTTCAAAGTAAAGTCATACTCATTTTGATACTACAATAGGAGATGGTCCAGACTCATTCGCAATATAGGATGACCATGGAAGTCAAAAATTGAATTATGCGTAGGGTCAAAGGGAGGAGTGTTAACCTGCCCTTCGCCGCCTACAAAGAAAGGCCCATTGGTCGATTGGTTAAGTCTTCGTTCTTCTTTTTTCTAAAGTTCTTAAGACGGTTAGATTTTTTAGGTAATAATAACAGGGTATTTTGAATTGGAAAGGGCAGGTACTGTAATCTATTTTAGAACCCCGTGGGAAACCGACACAAGTAAACCAGCGGGAAAAGCTATCAATCGCAATAGGCGCAGGAGATCAAGTCTTAAGTCTAGCATTACTTTAGTTCAAGAGTGAATAAGGAAGTGCAAGGCTAGCTGGCAGCTGTCTGAGCTCTCTATGGCCATTTGTCTTTAAGCTTTAGGCCAGTTAGAAAGGTTATGACATGTGGATCTGGACTCACAGGATTATGCCGCCTGGCCCCTACAACACAACTAAGGACGATAGTGGGTGCCCAAGAGGAGGCGAAGTCCTTTGAAAGCGAAAAGTCTTGTGTCCAGAGGTACGGCGAGGAGCAATCAACATCTTAAAGCAAGCAAGCTCCGGGCGAGGCAAGCAATCAAGGTTCCAATTACCTTCCGCGTTCACTTCAGATATTAAGGAAAAAGATGTGGGCCACTCAATAGCGTGCTCAATAATCGGACCATCCAAGAACCAATGATCCAGCCAGAACGACGTGTTATGCCCATCTCCTATGAGGTATTTGCAATTCAGCATCAAAGAATATTAGAGCCGTTAGTAGCTCCCGGCTTCGAAAGAGCAAGGATGGCCAGAGAGACTTTTGTCTAAATCATTTTTGAGTTCATACGCAGTCGAAACATCATAGAATTAGCTAATCCCAAGACCACCTTCATCTATGGGAAGGGTTATGTGATGCCAGGCAACCCAATGATGTTTATGATCCTTATCATGCTAGAATTCTGTTGATATCCTGAAGCACCCCTTTAGGGATTGTAGAACCTGCCAGAACATGGATAGTAATCTAAGATAAAAGATGCTTCACTAGCATTAGCTGGCCACCAGCAGAGAGAGCTTGCCATTCTTACGAATCTTGTTAACAAAAATAAGATCTTCTTCTTCATGAGCCATTCTCATGTGGTGCCATAGAGACGCCAAAAGGCTCCGCTGGTGTGCCCGAATTCGCGGTCTCCTCCTCTAACCAGCGCAGTTCCTCCCTGGCGACCCGGAGCTCCTCTGCGTTCATTCGGAGTTCTCGTTGTAAGCGTCCCTCAGAGAAAGAGAAATCGTTAGGTCCCCGCTCCTACTCCTGAGCTGGAGGGAAGTTTAGATCTTGAAGCGGGAGGGTATATGTTAATAGAACTCGACTAAGAAGTAAGAAGGAAAGGCTTGAAGCCGGAAAGAAAGGGCTTTCAGAGAGGGCTTTCTCGATTTCATGCTGGAAGTTTCTTTCTTTCTCGTTCCGCTCGCTCCTCTACAGGTGTTCGAGCTGCTTGACGCCCTTCTTCTCTAAGTTCCGTTCTTTCAACTCCTTTTGCTTCTGCTTCATCAAATCAAAGAAAAGTGTTCGGGGAAGAAGGTGAGAAATCAGACATGAATGCTGCTTCCAACCAATCTGAGACTCTCTAAGTCTCCTCGATGCGGTTCTGCTTGCTAGATGTCATCTCGGTTTCAGGGGCAGACTCTGATTCCTCTGGCCTTCACGCCATTGAACCTATTGGGACAGCGGGTTCATGAAATCAGTTTCATAGACAATTGACCCTACCTCTTGTGAAAATTCACTCTTTTATTTTATTTAGTAGAGTAGACGTGCGCAGAAGCAGCTACTATGCTTCTTCAAAAGGAAGCAGGAATAGAAGACCGTGAAAGCATTTGCTCGGTTCGGGTAAGCTTCTTTCCCCGATCGCTTCGATACGACAGCAAGGTAGCGTTCTTCGCTCGATATGATTCACCCGGTACCTGATATTGGTAGTAGCATCAGAGATCTTCCCTTCAGCCTCTCAACTCAGACCAAGGCAGGCAGGCTATAGACTGTGAGGTGGAGAAGTAAAGAAGTAAGTAGGCAGCGACCTTTGAATCCGATCAAGATCCCATCGTTTGTCGACAATAACATCACTAAGAAGAAAACGCATAAACTCATTTCTTCGCAAATGGCACCATAGCCAACGCAACGCTCTATACTATATAAAAGAATTCTTTCTTTCTGGCCGGTAGGGGGCCTTCCGCATGAAAGCGAAAGGAAGCGACCGACCAAGAAATAAGAAATGCAAAAAGAGAAAGGGAATGGTTAGTGAATCCGAACATGAGTGGGATCGAGGAGGCGTCTGGCTTCGAGGTTATGCAGCTAGAATTGGCGTTGCTACAAACTTGACTGCTGAACTCTGGGCTTGGGCTGTCCGTACTGGTCTCCGGATTGCCTTGGCTCGAGGCTTCAAAAGATTTGGATTGAATCAGACTCTCAAGTCTTGGTTCACACTTTGTTGAATCCTTACATTTATCATCCTCGGGGAGCCCTGATCAAAGGGGATGAGCTAAAGGGTCTTGAACTGACCTTTTTGGCTGGGGCGGACCTGGAAAGTATGAAGGAGGTCTGAAAGAGAGAGGTGAACCGGGATCAGCTTCCACGACACCGTCAGAGGGTTCACCCATCAATCTCACACAGTCTTCGAAAGGATAAGTCGACCACTGCTCGCTAGACACTTATGAAGCCCTTGCTGAATGCAATCAACGAATAAGGGTTGACGAAGTGGGAATTCAAGGGAGAAACGATTGAAGAGAGATTTGGTTTTTGTTCATGAAATATGGACTCCCGTAAATTTGATATGATATAAAAAGGCAGAAAAAGTGCTTCAAATGATTGCTTGGGAATTCCCAAGCATGGGTCTTTGTTCGATCCTGCAGTTTCTCAGCTTCGACACCAGCGGCTACTTAATTAAGCCTTTGCTCCTCCCCCTTTGGCTTTCGCTCCTGTTCAAGGGAAGGCTTTGATTCGGGACTCTAATGGCAGTTAGGTTAGTGGCTTCTCTCGTTTCAGCTGCTAATGCCCTATCTTTCTTCCCCAACGACCCCGGTTCACGTCTTTCAATGCCTTAAGTTCTTACCCGAGTGACTGAATTCCATAGTTCATTCCTAAATCGGAAAGATCGTCCCAAACTAAAAGAGAGTCTACCATCCCAGCCTTCCACCAAAGCCACAACACTTCCTGTATCACCATCTCCGCTCACAGAGGGATAAGCGGACTAGCCGGCTGAAAGGCAAAGAGAAGAACTGCCTACTCAATTACAACTAACTAACCACCTGAGCGAATTGCCGATCTCTTTCCCAAGGGATGATCTTCCTTTCATTCAGAAAAGCCTCCATCTTGCATTTTCATGCGCTCAAATAGGAAATGGAATTGGGAACATTCAAATTCAAGGAGGTTGATCCACTTGTTCGCTTGAGGGGTTCAGTTGTTAGTGGACTAGCGCTTCTCCTTGTCCCCTTTCTGCATTCGCGCATGACCTAAACTTCTGGTATGCCTATCGCCCTGAAGGATAAAAACCTTACCTCGTGACTTCAGGCACTTTGCGTCATTCATCCGGTGCTAACGGGTGCGTCAACAGCCCCCTCTCCATGCTTTCCGCTTTCCCAGTCTTACTGAAACGAAAAAAGGTAGCCTCTTTTCTTTACTAAGCCCCTACATTCAAAACCCTCTTCTTGCCCGAATGTTTACCTGCTTATCCGCTTCACCTGCCTATGAGTCGCCGGCTTTCCTGTTCCCCTAAGATTAGCAGTTAAAACTGAATGGAGTATACCAAGAAATGAAGTAGAAAGAGAGAAGACCGCCGCTTTCCTTCACTGCTATACTTACCTAGCTCAGTACAATAAAAAAGAAAGGATTTCTCTTGGAGGCCTTACGAAGGCTACGCCCCTGACGACTGCAGTTACCTTTCAAAGAGCGTCTTCTTTCAAACCTAGCTAGGGGATTGGATTCAGCTCTATCAATTCCGAAAAAAGAGATACAATCTATTCATCTGATTCACTGTCACAACCCAATAGCAGATCTGTGGGCATTGGGACTGCTTTGCTCCTTCTCTGTGCACATTCGATACATCCACCGTCACTTCTTCTTAGACCGTTCGTGCCCCATAGCCAATGGCTCACTTCCTTTAAGATGCCGATGGGAACGAAAGAAAGAGGGGCTAGAATGTCGAGGTGAGCCGGCAAGACCGGGGAAAGAACCTAATGAGACCCCGTATGAAGCTCGGGTGCTTCATGTAGAGAGAGACCGAAGCCAGTCTAGTTCACTTCATGATGCCAGGCAATGAATCAGTCAAGTAGCGGCTCCTGGCCGGTCTTTGGTTTGCAGACGTTTGGGAATAGACCGTCTTCTTGCTCTTTTCTAATATTCATCTAGCTTTTTATGCCTTTATAGGATAATTACGCTTTCACCTGGGTCAGGTGGTCAGTGAGTTGGTCTTCCCTATGAGTTAGGAGGAGCCGGGTTAGAAGAATTGTTAGGGAAGGTCCTTTTAGATGGTCAGAGTCTAGGGATAGACTCATTGACTAGTCAGACGGTCTGAGTACTCGTACCATTCATGGATTAGTTGACCAATCGAATCAATTGAAGGAATGCATCTGCACTCTCCTATAGCCTATAGGGAAGGGAGGGAGACTTCTTCCTTCCAGGTCAGAGAAAGAAGAGAGATTCTTGAAGACGTCGATTGGAAGAGTTTGAGTAGGATCGTCTTCCGGCGACTTGCAGGATCCATTTCTGCCTTCTTGTGCTCCTGTATTCTCATCCAATCGTTGAAGCCATTCTTATTTAGCCCGCAGCTGAAAGGAACGTCGATCAACCCGCCGAGAGAACCAATCTCTGGATCAATTCCCGGCATGTCCTCATAAGACCAAGCAAAGGGATAATGAACCTGTCACGGAGTTCATTGCAAAGTGGCGAGCCCTTACTTTTGCCTGTCCCCAGAAGTTTACTCAGCAAGAGCTCCTCAAGATGTGCATGAACAACTTCACTTCAGGCACGACTTGTCGTCGATACTCCTGCCCAAAACCTTTAAGGGATTCGACGACTTGTGCACTAAAGCTCACGATGTAGAAGCACATCTTAGCAAACGGCGGCGTCCTACGAAGTACTTGAAGTTGGTTCCGTTACCTTATTAAGATTAAGAAAGTAGACGAATCTCTCTCTTTCTCTATTAGAATCTAAAAGTAGACTTCTTTTTCACAGCCTATATGCGTATGCGGAAAACGAGAGTCCTTACTTTTCTTTCTCTTGCCGGGGCTATCGATTCCGTTCTCTTTTCTCTCTTTACCTCTTCTTTTTGACCTAACTTCCAAATCTTTTATGCTCGGCCATACCAACATGGGAAACCTAGCTTCCCTCCCTTTGAAGTGCATTTATCAGATCAGCTCCCCGAGTCAGACGAAAGAAAGAGGGTGAAAGGCCCACTACTTCTTCATTCATGGCCTCTTTTTTTGATTGATCTCCTTCATTCGACCTGAGGCAAAAGAGAAGTCATACAAAGAAAGGTTCTTTCATGCAATGCGGGCGGGCCTCCTATGGTATGGATTCCTCCAACTCAATGAATGAAGGGAGGAGTATGAGGAACGTAGTCTATATGAAGATTCAAACAAAAAGAAAAAGGGTCAAACCATATCTTACTGAAAAATCTGACTGAATGAGGAAAAGCTCTTTATGCGGTCTCACTTTACCACCATCTGAAATGCGCGAAACTTCGATTGGTGGAAGCCAGTCCATGAAGATTCTCCCTTTTCTTACGTGCAATTCCCCTCTTTCGGTAAGCATCTAGTATCTCAGGAACATTTCTCTAAGCTTATCCTGTAGCTTATACGTCGTTTGAAAGCTGCTTCAAGGATCCAACGAATAGCTAAGGTTTGTTGACGATCCCTGGCTACAATCCCAGGGACATCATAAATAGTACCTGCTACTCCTACTTTTTCTACTTCGCATATGGGCTTTATATTCTCTATAGCGTCAACCATAAGTTTTATTACATCGCGTTCAGTTCGAGCTGGGCGATGAAAAGTTTGATAAACAATAGCACGAACTCTCGTTCTTTTACCTTCTTTCATGCGAAAGTTGACCAACTTCTTGATCAATTGTTTTTGCTCACCATCCAAGCTCCCCATATAGCTGAGAATTTCCGAGCAATTGGAAGCCGCTTTCGATGACGAGGCCGAAAAATGGATATTACGCAATCGTTACTGCCCATCTTTATCAGCCAACTCCCCTGTTTCCATCTTTCCTTTCAGAGTTTACCACTCCTCATAGCTTCTTGAACTCAGGGGGAAGGGACCTTAACGACAACAAAAGAAGTGCGTGCATTTCCCGATCAAAGAAGCCCTTTTTCTCACCTTCATTCAACAAAGAAACTTCACGCATGAACTCTCCTCGGGATTGGACTCTTTCTGACAGCCCTTTTGCCAGCGTAGCGCATTGATTGGCACATTGAAGTGGGAAATGAAATAGGAAGTTTGAACAGCATCTTTGAAGCTACATCTCCTCATGTCTTCAACAGTCTCACGTTCGGGTTAATGGACGGGAAATGAAAGGAGTGTCCAGCCGCTCGACTATAGAGCACTATGAAAGCCTTGTTTCCAGCAAACCAAGAAGCAATCGACGATTCCACGCCAACATACAGGGCTCATAATGCCTATCCTTTGACGTCTGGTTTCAGGAAAAGCGCAAATGAGAGTGGAGTATACAGAACCTGGGAATCCATCTTCGTTGATGGCTCTACCAGAGCACGAAGAGGGACCATTCTTCATGGCCCGCGGTCTTAGCCTACGTGACTAAGGGGGATCGTGACCCTCGCGTTTCGGGAATCAAAAGAAAAGATGAGATCCTCGAGTTGGCGGCTGCCTGCCGAAAGAAGAGGAGGTCGCCAGGGGAGGGTTTGAGGGTAGTCAGACTTCAAGAGCTGGGTCGTCACGGGCTTGGACTGATTTTGGGATACCATCATCTGAGTCCCTTCCACCCTGTGATTTGCCTTTACAGACTGAAGATTGCTTTGTCCATGATGGACTCACGCAGATGCTCCAGAAAGCCCCGCTTGTGCTGTCTCGTCAGTGGTTTAATCAGCAGGGCGTAGCGGTGGTGCAAACCGAGAGCCAGTCTTGACTGGTCTTGGGTCACTAGCAGTACCCTTTCCTTTGGCCTACTTGGGCTGTGGGGTTGGTTGAAGATTTAGATTTCTAAGCTGGCTGCTCATTTCTTCGGGTGTGCCTGTTAGGGTTGGGGACAAGGCAATGCCAATTGAACACGCCAGTTCAATAACAAGAGGAGCAGATCAATAGCCAAAGCGGACCAGAGATCATAGACCAGAGGAAAGAGGGTTTTCGGTAATCAGTGACGAATGCGGCGGTTCCTACTATATATTTTGGTTCCGGTTCAGGTTTCAGGTGCCCGTTGCTGGGCATCATACCTACTATACTAAGAAGCATAGACCAGTGACAAAAGACAACCATGAGAGGCCGGGACCAAAAAAGTGAGGTGACTAGGGAACATGTTTGGCTTTCATTTAAGAAGAAACCGATTACTCAACAGAGGAGTAGAAGAAGGTAGAGGTACAGCGGGCAGGCTTTCCGACTAATGATAAGAACGGATCAGAGACCCGTTTTAAGATACGAGGCTCTGGAAGAGGGAAGAGAACAACCAACCACCTTCCTCCGTAATTGTTGCAGGCACTGGGCTCCAATCCACGCCCTTTGGAAGATTGGATGTGTTTGGAGTGCCCTTCGCTTCTTTTCTTCTTTTGCCATGAGAAAAGCCGACCGGCTAGCCTATCGTTTATCAGGACCTTACGATGGACGAATCGTCGATTGGTTGGGGGGCGCTAATCCCACGCCACGGCGGCTAAGACCAAGTCCAAAATCGGGAGCGGGCAGAGATGCAAGGCCTTCGATGCAGAGATCGATCCCATACCTTTCTTTAAAGAACCCAGAGGCTGTGGTGTCTCCAACGGGGCAGGTCCCTTGCTTGGTGGCTCTGGATCAGGTAGGTGCGTGTTGGCGGCATGGTTGGGCAAAACAATGTGACGTTTTCCGTAGGACTCCCGCGAGAATGAAATGGAGTCCAAGGAATTCTTCGAAGTGCATGCAGTAGTGTCAAAACTAGCTAGTACTAGTAGTGCCGGCCGTTAAAAGAAAGAGAAAGAGGGTTCGCTCTTGGCCGTGAAGGAACTCTGATCCCGATGAGAGAATGTGAATCTATGCTGAGACAAATCCCTAATCCATTCAATTAGATGTCGGTGCTATCAGCGAAAGCCCAGTGCTTAATGAAGGGGGCTGTGATCCATCCCCATATCTGTCAATTTTGACCGTTCCCCCTTCTCTTTCCGCTTCTGAACCTCTTGGGAAAAGAAGCTTCACTCCGATCCTCTTTCTTTCACTGGGTTAAGCGGCCTCACTACTCAGCGAGGAGATTTTAGTTTCTGCTTCCTCTCCTTGGGCTCAGTCACTAGCTTGCAGTAAAGGAAGAAGACCAGCATAGACCACTACACTCTAAATATCCTCTCTCGATACGCTCTTGCGCTTCGCAGCACTTTTCTCAGGCTACGAAACTACCGTCAGAGAGGTCTATTCCAGAACTTTCAAGAGTTCCACCCTCACGAAGTCAACCCTGATGTCAGTAAAGGCCGTGATCCTAGGTCGTTAAGCTTTTCGCATTGATAGGCTTACGAGATCGCGACGGTCAAGGAGTTTATGTTGGACGGTCTGATGGTGTACCCATCAAAGGGAATAAAACAAGGATTTAGGGGCCCGCTTTTGAACTAGAAAGCATACCCCATTTGCCCACCAGCAGGGGCTCTTTTATCGCAAACCTCTATCAATTACATACAAGGGAAAGCACGCCATGGAAGCAGCCGCTTGCAGGCAGCTAGAGCGAGCAGGGAGCGGGCTTACGATTCGACGACCAAGTCAGAGACTACTGGACGTCTCGCAGAACGACTCTCAACAAGGACGTCACGACTTTTCGAAAAAAAACCGAGGCGTCAAGTAGAAACGAACAAGGTCTTACGGCACGATCACTCTTTCTTTTTTCTCTCCTCTATGGAAAGAGGGGACGATACGTGGTATACCTAATCGTTTGGTGTCCGTACGTAAGTCGGCATAGCTCTATGTATATGTTCTTTGGAGTAAATAGAATGAAATAATGGTGAGCCAAGGGCGACGAACATAACATGGCTCAAGGGTGTCTATACAAAGCCCTTATCTTCTATCTTCTTAGGCAATGCACTCTTTGAATGGTACTTGATTCATAAAGAAAGAATCCATCTTTTGGTTAGATACGGACTTTATAAAGGAAATGTCACGCTCGAGATATGGGGCGTTCTAATCGAAGTACCTCTCGGCCCTCTTACGGTAAAGCCAATGTACCAGCCAGCCAGTGTGGTGGCGAACACGCTGTGCTGTAAGCTGTTCACCTTGTAGACAGAGGAGATATAGAAAGTGTGCCGCGCGCGATTCATAAGATTCTATAGTAGCACATTATTCTATTTAACTTAGCCTGCTTCTCTCATCATTTGAACCAACCCGGATCTGCCCTCGCAAGTTTCTATGCATTTTGGGAGCAGAGCATGCAAAATCGAGCAATGGATCTTAGAAGAATTCAACTTTGAACACCTTCTCTTTTTTCGCTGGCATTTGAGTTGTCTCCCCTCCTCTTTCAATCGACACACTCGACTAGATAGTTCCGGTGGCCCGGCTTCTGCCTCTATCAGGCTTCGCAC